TAGCGTAGCTTAACTCAAAGCATGGCACTGAAGATGCTAAGATAGGTCCTAAAAAACCTCGCATGCACAAAGGTATGGTCCCGACCTTTCCATCAGCCTTAACCCAACTTACACATGCAAGTCTCCGCAACCCTGTGAGTACCCCTCAATCCCCCAATTCGGGGATAAGGAATAGGTATCAGGAACAAAAATTTTAGCCCAAGACACCTAGCCAAGCCACACCCCTAAGGGAACCCAGCAGTGATAAACATTAAGCCATGGGTGAAAACCCGACTTAGTTAAAGTTAAGAGGGCCGGTAAAATTCGTGCCAGCAACCGCGGTTAAACGAATAGCCCCAGTTGATAGCGATACGGCGTAAAGGGTGGTTAAGGAAAATAATAATAAAGTTAAATAACCCTTCGGCTGTCATACGCTTCTAGGAGTCCGAGACCCAAACACGAAAGTTACTTTAATAAAATTACCTGACCCCACGAAAGCTGAGAAACAAACTGGGATTAGATACCCCACTATGCTCAGCCATAAACCAAGACATATTTGTACAATAGTGTCCGCCAGGGTATTACGAGCACCAGCTTAAAACCCAAAGGACCTGACGGTGCCTTAGACCCCCCTAGAGGAGCCTGTTCTAGAACCGATAATCCCCGTTAAACCTCACCATTTCTGGCCAACCCAGCCTATATACCGCCGTCGCCAGCTTACCCTATGAAGGTATAAAAGTAAGCAAAAGGAGTACCACCCAAAACGTCAGGTCGAGGTGTAGCGAACGAAATGGGAAGAAATGGGCTACATTTTCTAAATTAGAATATCACGGATACGCAATATGAAATTATTGCTTAAAGGAGGATTTAGTAGTAAAAAGGAAACAGAGTGTCCCTTTGAACCCGGCCCTGAGGCGCGTACACACCGCCCGTCACTCTCCCCCGTCATAATGCGTATTAATACTACTTAACACAAAAACACCGACAAGGGGAGGCAAGTCGTAACAAGGTAAGTGTACCGGAAGGTGCACTTGGACAAATACAGAGTGTAGCTAAATAGCCCAGCATCCCATTTACACCGTGAAGAAATCCGTGCAAATCGGATCGCTCTGAGCCAAACAACTAGCTTAACCACCAACGTAACTCTACATCATAAATAACATAGATTTAACCCTAAATTAATTAATTAAACCATTCTTCACCCTAGTCTGGGAGACAAAAAAGGCCCTATTAAAGCAATAGAAAAAGTACCGCAAGGGAAAGTTGAAAGAGAAATGAAACAACCCATATAAGCTATAAAAATCAAAGACTAAATCTTGTACCTTTTGCATCATGATTTAGCAAGTCCACTCAAGCAAAGAGACCTTTAGTTTGAAACCCCGAAACCAAGTGAGCTACCCCGAGACAGCCTATAATAGGGCTAACCCGTCTCTGTGGCAAAAGAGTGGAAAGAGCTCCGGGTAGAAGTGACAGACCTATCGAACTTGGTGATAGCTGGTTGCCTAAAAAGTGAATATAAGTTCAGCCTCGCCTACCCCAGATCATAACCACACAAATAAGACACATGGGAAAAACACGAGAGTTAGTTTAAGGAGGTACAGCCCCTTAAACAAAGGATACAACCTTAACAGGAGAATAAAGATTATAATCCACAAAACACACTGTCCCAGTGGGCCTAAAAGCAGCCATCCGAACAGAAAGCGTTAAAGCTCGGACAAATAAAAGTTTATTATACCAATAAATAATCTAATTTCCCTAGAAATATTAGGCTATTCCATACACATATGGAAGAAATTATGCTAAAATGAGTAACAAGAAGAACACAACCTTCTCCAAGCACAAGTGTAAGTCAGATCGGACCAACCACTGATAATTAACGAACCCAAACAAAGAGGGCACTATGAGTAACACAATAATCAAGAAAAACACATAATCAAAAATCGTTAACCCTACACCGGAGTGCACTAAAGGAAAGACTAAAAGAGAAAGGAAGGAACTCGGCAAACCCAAGCCTCGCCTGTTTACCAAAAACATCGCCTCTTGCAATTCCATGTATAAGAGGTCCAGCCTGCCCAGTGACTACAAGTTCAACGGCCGCGGTATTTTAACCGTGCAAAGGTAGCGCAATCACTAGTCCCTTAAATAAGGACCTGTATGAATGGTTAGACGAGGGCTTAACTGTCTCCCTTCTCCAGTCAGTGAAATTGATCTATCCGTGCAGAAGCGGGTATAAAACTACAAGACGAGAAGACCCTTTGGAGCTTAAGGTACAAGACTCACACATGTTAAACAAACTCCATAAAGATTTAAAACCTAATGAAAGATGAAACTCTACCTTCGGTTGGGGCGACCACGGAGAAAAAAACAACCTCCGAGTGGACTGAATAATATCCAAAACCAAGATAAACACCTCTAAGTAACAGAACATCTGACCAAAAATGACCCGGCCACAAGACCGATCAACGAACCAAGTTACCCAAGGGATAACAGCGCAATCCTCTTCCAGAGTCCATATCGACGAGAGGGTTTACGACCTCGATGTTGGATCAGGACATCCTAATGGTGCAGCCGCTATTAAGGGTTCGTTTGTTCAACGATTAAAGTCCTACGTGATCTGAGTTCAGACCGGAGTAATCCAGGTCAGTTTCTATCTGTAATGTTATTTTTCCTAGTACGAAAGGATCGGAAAAAGGGGGCCTACCCTGTAAATGCGCCCCACCCCAAATCAATGAATTTAAATAAATTAAATAATGGGAAAACATAAACAACCCCCAAACAAGGGATTGCTAGGGTGGCAGAGCTTGGTAATTGCAAAAGGCCTAAGCCCTTTTAGCAGAGGTTCAAATCCTCTCCCTAGCTCATGCTTAATACTTTAATAAATCACCTAATTAACCCCCTAACCTACATTGTATTTGTCTTATTAGCAGTAGCCTTTTTAACCTTAATTGAACGAAAAGTATTAGGATATATACAACTCCGAAAAGGACCTAACACAGTAGGACCTTATGGTATTATTCAACCAATCGCCGACGGCGTTAAACTATTTATTAAAGAACCAATCCGCCCATCATCCTCATCACCTCTATTATTTCTAATTACACCCATTCTCGCACTAACCTTAGCAATAATATTATGAGCACCCATACCACTACCACACTCAATAACAAATCTAAACCTAGGTATATTATTTATTTTAGCCCTATCTAGCCTAGCAGTATACTCAATTCTAGGATCAGGCTGAGCATCAAACTCAAAATATGCACTAGTTGGAGCCCTACGGGCCGTAGCTCAAACAATCTCGTACGAAGTAAGCCTGGGATTAATTGTATTATCAATTATAATCTTCTCAGGAGGATACTCTCTTCAAACTCTAAGTACAACACAAGAAAAAATCTGATTATTAATCCCAGCCTGACCCCTAGCCACAATATGATATATCTCAACCCTAGCAGAGACCAACCGAGCACCATTCGATTTAACAGAAGGAGAATCAGAATTAGTATCAGGATTTAATGTAGAATATGCAGGAGGACCATTCGCACTATTTTTCCTAGCTGAATATGCCAACATCTTATTAATAAATACCCTATCAGCAATTTTATTCCTGGGAACATCCTATCTACCAGATACCCCAGAACTATCAACAATTCTCATTATAACCAAAACTGCATTACTAGCTACATTATTCCTGTGAGTACGTGCATCCTACCCACGATTCCGATATGACCGCCTCATACATTTAATCTGAAAAAATTTCCTTCCAATCACACTAGCCTTTGTTCTATGACACACAGCCCTACCAATCGCACTAGCAAGCCTACCACCACAACTATAACCTAAGAACTGTGCCCGAATGCCTAGGGACCACTTTGATAGAGTGAACTATAGGGGTTAAATTCCCCTCAGTTCTTAGAAAGAAAGGATTCGAACCTATGCTAAAGAGATCAAAACTCTTAGTGCTTCCCCTACACCACCTTCTAAGATAAGGTCAGCTAAACAAGCTTTCGGGCCCATACCCCGAACATGATGGTTAAAACCCCTCCCCTATCAATGAACCCTTATGTACTAGCAATTCTGCTTTACAGCCTAGGATTAGGCACTACCATAACATTCGCCAGCTCACACTGACTACTTGCCTGAATAGGTTTAGAAATTAATACTCTAGCAATCACACCGCTAATAGCTCAACAACATCACCCACGCGCAGTAGAAGCAACCACAAAATACTTCCTTATTCAAGCCACCGCAGCCGCAATAATCCTATTTGCAAGCACAACAAACGCCTGACTTACAGGAGAATGAAGTATTAATAACGTCTCCAACCCAATCACCAATATAATAATCATTTCTGCACTCGCACTAAAAATTGGATTAGCACCAGCACATTTTTGGCTTCCAGAAGTTTTACAAGGATTAAACTTATTAACAGGACTAATTTTATCTACATGACAAAAACTAGCCCCATTCGCCCTAATCATCCAAGTGGCCCAAAATACCAATCCAACCCTACTCACATTATTGGGATTCTCATCAACACTAGTGGGAGGTTGAGGCGGATTAAACCAAACCCAATTACGAAAAATCCTAGCCTACTCATCAATTGCCCACATAGGATGAATAATTATTATTATTCACTATACACCACAACTTACCCTTATTGCCCTAATTACTTATATTTTCATAACATCCGCAGCATTCCTTACCCTTAAAACACTTAACACAACAAAAATTAACATATTATCAACAACCTGATCAAAAAACCCAACCCTGACAGCAACCACCCCCCTAGTACTACTATCATTAGGGGGCCTCCCACCAATAACCGGATTCACACCAAAATGACTCATTATTCAAGAATTAACTAAACAAAACCTTCCCCTTACAGCCACAATTATGGTTTTAACTACCCTATTAAGTTTATATTTTTACTTACGATTATGTTATACAACAACACTAACCATTAACCCTAACACAATTAACGCAACCACCCCCTGACGAACCAAAACAACCCAAAACCTTTTACCTCTCACCCTAACCCTAACTATAACCCTCGAACTCCTACCCCTAACCCTAACCATCCTAACCCTAACCACCTAAGGGCTTAGGATAGATATATAGACCAAGAGCCTTCAAAGCTCTCAGCAGAAGTGAAAACCTTCTAGCCCTTGACTAGGACCTACAAATATTACTTCGCATCTTTTAATTGCAAATCAAACATTTTAATTAAACTAAGGCCCCTCTAGATGGGAAGGCCTCGATCCTACAAACTCTTAGTTAACAGCTAAGCACTCAAGCCAGCGAGCATCCACCTACTTTTCCCGCCTGCCGAGTTCCTAAAGGCGGGAAAAGCCCCGGCAGACTTACTATCTGCAACTTTAGGTTTGCAGTCTAATATGTAATACACCACAAGGCCTTGGCAGGAAGAGGACTTAAACCTCTGTGCACGGTGCTACAAACCGCCGCCTAATACTCGGCCACCCTACCTGTGACAATCACACGTTGATTCTTCTCTACTAACCACAAAGACATTGGCACCCTTTATCTCGTATTCGGTGCCTGAGCCGGAATAGTTGGAACCGCCCTTAGTCTCCTTATTCGTGCTGAACTTAGCCAACCAGGATCACTCTTAGGAGATGACCAAATTTATAATGTAATTGTAACTGCCCATGCCTTCGTAATAATTTTCTTTATAGTTATACCAATATTAATTGGAGGATTTGGAAATTGGTTAGTACCATTAATAATTGGAGCACCAGATATGGCATTCCCACGAATAAACAACATAAGTTTCTGACTTCTACCCCCATCATTCCTCTTACTACTAGCTTCCTCTGGTGTTGAAGCTGGAGCTGGAACAGGGTGAACAGTATACCCGCCACTTGCGGGTAACCTTGCCCATGCCGGAGCATCAGTAGATCTAACAATTTTCTCACTTCATTTAGCAGGTGTCTCATCAATTCTAGGGGCTATTAATTTTATCACAACAATTATTAATATAAAACCCCCAGCCACTACCCAATACCAAACCCCATTATTTGTATGAGCAGTATTAGTTACAGCTGTCCTCCTACTCCTATCATTACCAGTATTAGCTGCTGGGATTACAATACTCCTCACAGACCGAAACCTTAACACTACATTCTTCGACCCAGCTGGGGGAGGAGACCCAATCTTATATCAGCACCTGTTTTGATTCTTCGGCCACCCAGAAGTTTATATTCTTATTTTACCAGGGTTCGGAATTATCTCCCACGTTGTAGCTTATTATGCAGGAAAAAAAGAACCATTCGGATATATGGGTATAGTCTGAGCTATGATAGCTATCGGCCTTTTAGGGTTTATTGTGTGGGCCCACCATATGTTTACCGTTGGAATAGACGTAGACACCCGCGCATACTTTACATCCGCAACAATAATTATTGCTATCCCAACAGGTGTAAAAGTATTTAGCTGATTAGCAACACTTCACGGAGGTGCTATTAAATGAGAAACACCAATACTATGAGCACTAGGTTTCATCTTCCTGTTTACAGTAGGTGGGCTTACCGGAATTATCCTAGCTAACTCCTCATTAGATATTGTACTCCATGATACTTACTACGTTGTTGCACACTTCCACTACGTATTATCAATAGGTGCTGTATTTGCTATTATAGCAGGCTTTGTCCACTGATTCCCACTATTTACAGGGTACACCCTAAACAGCGTTTGAACCAAAATTCATTTTGGGGTAATATTCATCGGTGTAAACCTCACATTCTTCCCACAACATTTCCTTGGATTAGCAGGCATGCCACGACGATACTCTGATTACCCAGATGCCTATGCCTTATGGAATACATTATCATCTATTGGATCATTAGTCTCTTTAGTAGCAGTAGTAATATTCCTATTCATTATTTGAGAAGCCTTCACCGTTAAACGAGAAGTATTATCTATTGAATTAACCGCAATAAACGCAGAATGACTTCATGGCTGCCCCCCGCCATATCACACATTTGAAGAACCAGCATTTGTTATAATTAAATCAAGTTAACGAGAAAGAAGGGAATTGAACCCCCGTATACTGGTTTCAAGCCAGTCACATAACCACTCTGTCACTTTCTTAGAGATATTAGTAAAATAAATTACCCCACCTTGTCAAGGTGAAATTATGGGTTAAACCCCCATATATCTCTAAATTAATGGCACACCCCACCCAATTAGGATTTCAAGACGCAGCATCACCCGTTATAGAAGAACTTCTCAGCTTTCACGACCACGCCTTAATAATTGTAATTTTAATTAGCGTCCTAGTACTTTATATTATTGTTGCAATAGTATCAACAAAATTAACTAATAAGCTTATTTTAGACTCCCAAGAAATCGAAATCGTATGAACTGTCTTACCGGCTATCATTTTAAATCTAATTGCCCTCCCATCCCTACGAATTCTATACCTTATAGACGAAATCAATGACCCCCACGTAACAGTAAAAGCCATAGGACATCAGTGATACTGAAGCTATGAATACACAGACTACGAAAATTTAGCATTTGACTCGTATATAGTACCCACACAAGACTTAACCCCAGGAGGGTTCCGACTACTAGAAACTGACCACCGAATAGTGGTTCCTAAAGAATCCCCAATCCGTGTTTTAGTATCCGCCGAAGACGTCCTACACTCTTGAGCTATCCCATCTCTAGGAATTAAAATGGATGCAGTACCAGGACGACTTAACCAAGTTAACTTTATTGTCTCACGACCCGGTGTATTTTACGGACAATGCTCTGAAATTTGTGGAGCTAATCACAGCTTTATACCAATTGTAGTTGAAGCAGTACCATTAGACACTTTTGAAAAATGATCCACATTAATATTAGAAGACGCCTCACTAAAAAGCTAAAACCGGATAAGCATTGGCCTTTTAAGCCAAACCTTGGTGATTAACGACCACCTTTAGTGGACATGCCCCAATTGAATCCACTTCCATGATTCACAATCTTAGTCTTTTCATGAATTGTTCTTCTCACTTTTACCCCAACCAAAGTTCTAGATCACATTTACCCAAATGAGTTTATCCTATTAGATATTAAAAAATATCAAGACCTTAATTGAATCTGACAATGATAATCAGCCTCTTCGATCAATTTGCAAGCCCCAAACTTATAGGAATGTCACTAATTTTCATTGCATTTATAGTGCCATTAATGTTTCCAAACTCATTTCCACGATGAACAAACAACCGATTTTTTACAACTCAAACATGATTAATTAACCGATTCGTAAATCAACTAATAATACCACTAAATATCGGCGGACATAAATGAGCCCTTTTATTTACCTCATTAATACTTTACCTTATTTCAATAAATCTACTTGGATTACTCCCATACACATTTACACCAACAACACAACTATCAATAAATATAGGATTTGCAGTACCATTATGACTCGCCACAGTCATCGTCGGTATGTTAAATCAACCAACAGCCTCCCTAGGACATCTACTTCCAGAAGGAACACCAACCCTTCTAATTCCTGTCTTAGTAATTATCGAAACAATTAGCCTATTTATTCGACCATTAGCCCTAGGGGTACGACTCACAGCCAACTTAACTGCAGGTCACCTACTAATTCACCTTATCTCAACAGCCGTGTATACACTATTATTACAAATACCAACAGTAGCATTCTTAACCTCCACGGTTCTTATTTTACTTTCACTACTAGAAATTGCAGTAGCAATAATCCAGGCCTATGTTTTTATCCTTTTACTAAGCCTATACTTTCAAGAAAACATCTAATGGCCCATCAAGCACATGCATATCACATAGTTGACCCAAGCCCATGACCACTAACAGGAGCTATTGGCGCCCTATTAATAACATCTGGCCTAGCAGTCTGATTTCATTTTCACTCAATAACACTCATTATTCTAGGATTAACCCTGCTTATCCTTACTATAGTTCAATGATGACGAGACGTAATCCGAGAGGGAACGTTCCAAGGTCATCACACCCCACCCGTACAAAAAGGACTCCGATTTGGAATAATTCTATTTATTACCTCCGAAGTATTCTTCTTCCTAGGCTTTTTCTGAGCCTTTTACCACTCAAGCCTATCCCCTACACCCGAATTAGGTGGATGTTGACCACCAACAGGAGTTATTACCTTAGACCCATTTGAAGTTCCCCTACTTAACACAGCTGTCTTATTAGCATCCGGAGTAACAGTAACATGAGCCCACCACAGTATTATAGAAGGAGAACGAAAACAAGCCATTCAATCCCTCGCACTAACTATTATTCTAGGGTTGTACTTTACAGCCCTTCAAGCAATAGAATATTATGAGGCACCATTTACTATTGCAGACGGAGTTTATGGTTCAACATTCTTTGTAGCCACAGGGTTCCACGGATTACATGTTATCATTGGATCAACTTTCTTAGCTGTGTGTTTACTACGCCAAATCCAGTACCACTTCACATCAGAACATCACTTCGGTTTCGAGGCTGCAGCATGGTATTGACATTTTGTCGACGTAGTCTGATTATTCCTTTACGTATCAATTTACTGATGAGGCTCATAATCTTTCTAGTATAAATTTAGTACAAGTGACTTCCAATTACTTAATCCTGGTTAAACCCCAGGGAAAGATAATGAATCTAATCATGACTATTATTATAATTACACTAGCCGTACCATCGATCTTAGCCTTTATCTCATTTTGATTACCACAAATAAACCCAGACACAGAAAAATTATCACCTTATGAGTGCGGATTTGATCCACTAGGATCCGCCCGACTTCCATTCTCATTACAATTTTTCCTAGTGGCAATCCTATTCCTCCTATTTGACCTAGAAATTGCTCTCCTCCTCCCCCTCCCATGAGGAGACCAACTATATAACCCAACCGAGACACTTTTCTGAACCACAGCAATCCTTATTTTACTTACCATAGGATTAATCTATGAATGAGCTCAAGGAGGTTTAGAGTGGGCAGAATAGGGAGTTAGTCCAAAAAAGACCTCTGATTTCGGCTCAGAAAATCGTGGTTTAATTCCACGACCCCCTTATGACACCCGTACATTTTAGCTTTACATCAGCATTCACCCTGGGATTAATAGGGTTGACATTCAACCGCATACACCTACTCTCCGCACTCCTATGCTTAGAAGGAATAATATTATCCCTATTTATCGCATTAGCCCTATGGGCACTTCAATTTGAATCAACAGGCTTCTCTTCTACCCCTATACTTTTATTAGCTTTCTCCGCCTGTGAAGCAAGTACAGGCCTTGCACTATTAGTCGCCACCGCCCGAACCCATGGAACAGACCACTTACAAAACCTCAACCTCTTACAATGTTAAAAGTATTAATCCCGACAATCATACTATTTCCCACAATTTGATTAACCCCTGCAAAATTTCTATGAACAACTACAACAATACACAGCTTTCTAATTGCTTTAATTAGCTTAACATGATTCAAATGAACCTCAGAAACCGGATGAGCTGCTTCTAATACGTACATAGCCACAGACCCATTATCAACCCCCTTCCTAACACTAACATGCTGATTACTCCCATTAATAATTTTAGCCAGTCAAAATCACATTAATCCAGAACCAATTAACCGTCAACGCCTGTACATTTCACTCCTTACCTCCCTTCAAACTTTCTTAATCATAGCATTTGGCGCCACAGAGATCATTATATTTTACATTATATTTGAAGCCACACTAATCCCAACCTTAATTATTATTACCCGGTGAGGAAATCAAGCTGAACGCCTAAACGCTGGTATTTACTTTTTATTTTACACACTTGCAGGCTCCTTACCCCTTTTAATCGCACTACTACTACTCCAACAAACCACTGGAACACTATCCATATTAATCCTCCAATATACACAGCCACTAGCACTTGATTCATGAAGTCATAAGATCTGATGAGCCGGCTGTCTAACTGCATTTCTAGTAAAAATACCTCTCTACGGGGTACACTTATGATTACCAAAAGCACATGTCGAAGCCCCTGTAGCAGGATCAATAGTACTAGCAGCAATCCTCCTAAAATTAGGGGGTTATGGAATAATACGAATAATAGTTGTACTTGACGCATTTAATAAAGAACTAACTTACCCATTTATCATCTTAGCATTATGAGGAATTATTATAACAGGTTCAATCTGCCTTCGACAAACCGATTTAAAATCTCTAATCGCCTACTCATCCGTTAGTCATATGGGTTTAGTAGTTGGAGGAATCCTAATTCAAACCCCATGAGGGTTCTCAGGGGCAATCGCTCTAATAATTGCCCACGGATTAACATCTTCAATACTATTTTGCCTAGCTAACACAACATATGAACGAGTCCATAGCCGAACTATAATCCTTATCCGAGGCCTACAAATAATTTTACCATTAACAGCAACATGATGATTTATTGCAAACCTAGCTAACCTAGCACTCCCACCCCTACCCAACCTAATAGGAGAATTAACAATTATTACAACAATATTTAACTGATCCCCATGAACCATTGCACTAACAGGAGTGGGAACACTAATCACAGCAAGCTACTCCCTATATATATTCTTAATAACACAACGAGGTCAAACACCAAATCACATCATAAACCTACAACCATACCACACTCGAGAACATTTATTAATAGCTCTTCACCTAACCCCCATCATCCTTCTTGTAGCAAAACCAGAACTTCTATTGGGATGATGTTATTAGTAAATTTAGTTTAACCAAAACTTTAGATCGTGACTCTAACAATAGGAGTTAAAATCCCCTAATTTACCGAGAAAGACAGAAAATAATAAGTTCTGCTAATACTTATAAACCATGGTTAAACTCCATGGCTTTCTCACCACTTCTGAAGGATAATAGTGTATCCACTGGTCTTAGGAACCAAAAATTCTTGGTGCAAATCCAAGTAGAAGTTATGACACACGCATTAACATCATTAATAATTTTATCAATTACAATTCTAATTTATCCGTTATTAAAAACACTCAACCCCAAATTAAAAAAACCAAGCCAACTAGCCACAAGTATTAAAACTGCCGTAAGCCATTCATTCTTCATCAGCCTTACCGCACTTATAATTTTCATTAACCAAGGAGTAGAAAACATCTCCACCAGCTGATATTGAACAAGTATTTATACATTTGATATTTTCGTGGGCTTTAACTTTGACCACTACTCCCTTATCTTCACACCAGTTGCATTATTTGTTGCCTGGTCTATTTTAGAATTCGCACTTTGGTATATACATGCTGATCCAAATATAGACCGATTCTTTAAATACCTCCTCTTATTTCTTGTAGCCATAATTATCCTAGTTACAGCCAACAACATATTTCAACTATTTATTGGGTGAGAAGGAGTTGGAATTATATCATTCCTATTAATTGGGTGATGATCTGGACGAGCAGATGCTAACACATCAGCCCTCCAAGCCATTATCTACAACCGAGTAGGGGATATCGGATTTATTATAGCCATCGCATGATTCGCCACACAAATAAACACATGAAATATTCAAGAAATCCTCACAGAATCAGAAACACATAACTCAATAATCCCATTAGCAGGGATCATTCTGGCTGCCATAGGAAAATCGGCCCAATTTACACTCCACCCGTGACTCCCTGCAGCCATAGAAGGTCCAACGCCCGTCTCTGCCCTACTCCACTCCAGCACAATAGTTGTTGCCGGAATCTTCTTATTAGTTCGCCTTCACCCATTAATACAAAACAATAACACAGCCTTAATAGCTTGCCTATACTTAGGCCTAGCTACAACACTATTTTCTGCTGCCTGTGCCCTAACCCAAAATGATATCAAAAAAATCGTAGCCTTCTCAACATCAAGTCAATTAGGTTTAATAATAATAGCCATCGGACTTAATCAACCCCAATTAGCCTTCTTCCATATCTGCACCCATGCTTTCTTTAAAGCCATATTATTTTTATGTTCAGGTGTAATTATTCATAAACTAAAAGATGAACAAGATATCCGAAAAATGGGAAACCTAATAGCCCTAATACCAACCACCACAACATACTTATTAATTGGTAATATAGCATTATCGGGTATCCCCTTCCTAGCCGGCTTCTACTCAAAAGACGCCATTCTTGAATCACTGGTTACATCAAAACTAAGCATTCTCACCGTCATCCTCACACTTATCGCCGCATCATTTACTGCAGCTTACAGTTATCGACTAATATATTACGTAACACTAGGACAAGGGCTAATTAACCCTAAAATCATACCAACTGAAAACGCAATTACAGTACTCAAACCTATTAAACGACTTGCTTGAGGAAGTATTTTCATAGGATTTGTAATTTGACATAATATACTTCCCAACAAAACACCAACTTTAACAATACCTATGTACCTTAAACTAACAGCCGTTCTAGTAATTATTCTTGGCTTCCTCACCGCAAAATGAATTGCCATGTTAAATGAGAAACAAATCAAAAACACACCAATAGCCTTACTATTTTATTCTTTTAGTATACTAGGATACTGCCCGGCACTAATTCACCGACTCTTCCCAAAACTAAAATTAATACTGGGCCACACAATTGGTACAATACTAGACAAAACATGACAAGTCCTATGAGTAGAAAAAATACTATGAACCCTTACCACAGCCATCTCTTACTTAAACGACGCCCAACAAGCAAAAATCAAAACATACCTAACCATCTTCTCTATCTCCTTAGCCACACTAATCCTCGCATATTATACCCTCCTCTAAACTGACCGTAAACTGCCACGATCTAAACCACGGGTTAACTCTAACACCACAAACAATGTCAAAAGCAACACCCAAGCACAGATTACCAATATACCCCCACCAAAAGAATATACAACAGCCACACCACTTACATCATTACGTAACATAGAAAACTCTTTCAACCCATCAACAACCACCCAATAACCATCATATCACCCCCCTCAAAAAAATCCAGCCACCAAACTTACACCAAACAAATACACCAAAACATACTCCACAACAGATCGACCCCCTCAGGCCTCCGGAAAAGGCTCAGCAGCCAAAGCCGCTGAATAAGCAAATACCACAAGCATACCACCAAGATAAATTAAAAAAAGAATAAGAGATAAAAAAGAACCCCCACAATAAACTAAAACTCCACACCCCACACCAGCCGTAACCACCAAACCAATAGCTGCAAAATAAGGGGTCGGATTTGAAGCAACCGCAACAAGACCAATAACTAAAACTACTAACAACAAAGACATTGTATAAATCATAATTCCTGCCCGGACTCTAACCGAGATCAATGACTTGAAGAACCACTGTAATTATTTTACTACAAGAACACATTAATGGCAAGCCTACGAAAAACACATCTACTAATATCAACCGCCAACGACGCACTAATTGACCTACCAACCCCAGCTAATATTTCTGCATGATGAAATTTTGGATCTCTTTTAGGATTATGCTTAATTACTCAAATCCTAACAGGACTATTTCTAGCTATACATTACTCCTCTGATATTTCAACCGCTTTTTCATCAGTTGTCCATATCTGTCGAGACGTAAACTATGGATGATTAATCCGCAATATACACGCCAATGGGGCATCATTCTTCTTCATCTGCCTTTACATTTACATTGCCCGAGGCCTATATTACGGCTCATACCTAAATAAAGAAACCTGAAACATTGGAGTAGTCCTTTTCTTATTAGTCATAATAACAGCATTTGTAGGTTACGTACTCCCATGAGGACAAATATCATTCTGAGGCGCCACAGTAATTACAAACCTACTATCCGCAGTGCCATACATAGGCAACATACTAGTCCAATGAATCTGAGGTGGATTCTCTGTAGATAATGCAACACTTACACGATTCTTCGCATTCCATTTCCTATTACCATTTATTGTTGTAGCTGTAACAATCCTCCACCTACTTTTCCTCCACGAAACAGGATCAAACAACCCAATTGGCCTTAACTCCAACACAGATAAAATTTCTTTCCACTCATATTTTTCATACAAAGACCTACTAGGTTTTCTAATCCTATTATTAACCCTATTAATCTTAGCATTATTTTCCCCAAACCTCTTAGGAGATCCAGAAAACTTCACCCCAGCTAATCCCTTAGTTACACCACCACATATTAAACCAGAGTGATATTTCTTATTTGCTTACGCCATCTTGCGCTCAATTCCAAACAAACTAGGAGGAGTCCTCGCACTACTATTTTCTATCCTAGTATTATTAACAGTGCCATTACTTCACACATCAAAACAACGAGGGATAATATTCCGCCCACTCACACAATTCCTATTCTGAACCCTCGTGGCAGACATGATTATCCTTACATGAATTGGAGGTATACCAGTAGAACACCCATTCATTATTATTGGACAAATCGCATCAGTATTATACTTCTTACTCTTCCTAATCCTACTCCCCCTAATAGGATGACTAGAGAACAAGGCACTAAAATAAACCTGCCTTAGTAGCTTAGTTAAAGCATCGGTCTTGTAATCCGAAGATCGGAGGTTAAACTCCCCCCTAAAGCCACAAACCGCAACCAGAAAAGAGAGATTTTAACTCACACCCCTGACTCCCAAAGCCAAGATTCTAAACTAAACTATTTTCTGCAGCCCAATATGTACGGTCACATTAAGTGTGCCCTACATTTAAATGTCTATATACATATACCATGCTATGACACACATAAATGTACTGAAACTATTATTGTACATATAATGTATGTATTAGTACATATTATGTATGTATTTAGTACATACTATGTATTATCACCATCTCATTATTTTAACCATAAAGCAAGTACTAAGGTTCAAGAAGATCATTAATAGATAAGTCTCACAACAATTTATTATGTAATATCTGTTAATGATAGAATCAAGGACATTTTCAGATAAGGGTTGTTATATATTAATTATTCCTGGCATCTGATTCTCACTTCATGTACATCGCTTTAAGAACCCTATTAGTGAGTGGTAAGCGGCATCTGATTAGTCAGTAGTGTCAATCATACGTTTCATTACCCCACATGCCTGGCATTCTTTTATATGCATGGGATTTCTCTATTTGGTCTCCTTTCAACTTGCATCCATAGTGCAAATTCAAATGGTAGATAAGGTAGTACATTTTCCTTGTATGTGATATTATAAATCCATTCTTGGAAGACATAATATAAGACTCACTAACCTGTAATTCAGGTGCATAACATATTATTACTTCTTCAACATATTATGATATGCACCCCTTTGGTTTTTGCGCGACAAACCCCCTTACCCCCTACGCCCTACGAATCCTGTTATTCTTGCCAAACCCCTAAACTCAAGAAAGGTTCGAGAACGTGCCAATCAACAAGTTGTGATATGTGTTAATTATTGCATATATATATATACACACTAATAATTTTTCATTTTTAACAAAATTTTAATACCTTTTTAACCCAAATAAAAAATCACTAAAAATTTTAGGCACTAAAAATTCCAATATTTTTTTACTT